GTATATGAGAATTTCATCTCGTACAGCTCAAACAAAAAAAGACCCAAATACTGAAACGGATATGGAATATAAAATTTTAAACTTCTCTCTCATTCAAATTTATTTAAAAATATGAAAGAGTCAAAATGCGAAAGCTCTTCTTTGTGGTTAAATGCCAAAGAATCAAGTTAGCTCATACGTCTTTATCTTGTATTGATCGTTACAGGCCTCTTGAATCTTCTAGATTACCTATCTTTATTGTATCTTTTTTATTTGGTATTTATATGGAATGGGAATGGGGATTTCTTCTTGTTTTCTTTATTATTGATAGGAATTTTCTTGTTAAGACCCTACTTAACTAATCAATTGAAACCTCAGATTCATATGAGAACCACGATAATTCAATAAAACCTTCAAAGTCCAAAGTTCACTGAGTGAGAACCCTTGGATCATCACTTATTCAATAAAAAAAAGCTATAATGACTAAAAACATAAAATACAAAGAAACGTTTGTCCTTTGATCCAAATAAGAGTTTAAAAGCAGAAAAATATTTTGATTTATTAAAGTTTATAAGATAGAACGGAAAGAAGTCCGGCTACGAGGTCTGAGTATTAAGTATGAATCATAGTTCGAATACTTTGTGATCTATTTGATCTATTTCGTGCTCCAGATACTCGAATGAATATCCGACGAAGTAAAACCATCTTGATAAAGATGACAGACCCCATTCTCTGTACTATCCATAGGGTCCATTCTAACAAGTCACACACTCATATTCCGGAAATATACAAAGCAGAAAAAAAATTTCGCGGTCGAACTACCAAAGGAGAATAGGCTAAAACTTTTAGACCTACATACTTTACTTTTTTGTATCGAACTAAAAGCTAGGACTTCAAGATTCGTCTCCGTCTAATTCACTGAAATTCCATCCAGTAGAACAGAAGAATTATAAATCTCCAAAATAATAGATAGGAATACGGCAAATAGAGCCATTGCAACACCCATCAAAGGGGTCGTTCCCCATCCAGGAGCTACTTTACCATATTCGGAATTCAATGGTTTCAATAACTTCCCTACAGTAGTGCTTCTTGGACCAGATCTAGAACTATCTTCAACAATTTGTGTAGCCATAAATCTTATTTTGTATTCATTACGATCTGTTGACTTTGTATACCATTCCGTTGTAAATAAACGATCTTCGCATAGATCCATTGTGGTCTTTCAATTCTATAATAATGGAAACAGCAACCCTAGTCGCCATCTTTATATCTGGGTTACTTGTAAGTTTTACTGGGTATGCTCTATATACTGCCTTTGGGCAACCCTCTCAACAACTAAGAGATCCATTCGAGGAACACGGGGACTAGTTGACGTAATCAGCCTCCAGATATTTGGAGGCTGATTACATCAATGAAGATAATGAAAAATTATTTCATTTTTTAGTGGAAATTTTAGGTGGTTCCCGAAAAAAAATAGCGAAAAAAATTATCCCTAAAGTCGATACTAAGAGAAATGTATAAACCAATGCTTCCATAAATTTGATCGTGGTTTACAATTATAGCTTTCATACCTGTTTTGTTTCTATTTACTTAGGAGCATCCCTCCGGATAAAGAAAGAAAAAGAGTCAAAGAAACGGCAGCGATTTAAATCAAGATTCCTACCGTACCCTACCTAAATTAAATAAAATCGTAAACAGAAACTAGAAGAAAAAAGTACTATTGCATTAGACTGCTTGTCTTTTTGTAGTTGGATCTCCAAGTTTTTGGAATGCCCCAAATTCCACTTGAGCATCCAAATCTGGATCAATACCAGCAAAAACATCTCTGAAGAGGGTTCTAGCACCATGCCAAATGTGTCCAAAGAAGAAAAGTAGAGCAAACGAAGCATGCCCAAAAGTAAACCAACCTCTTGGACTGCTACGAAAAACACCATCGGATTTCAAAGTAGCACGATCTAATTCAAAAATCTCACCCAATTGAGCCCGTCTAGCATATTTTTTCACAGTTGCGGGATCACTATAACTCACTCCATTGAGTTCACCACCATAAAACTCAACAGTTACACCTACTTGTTCGACACTATATTTAGATTCGGCCCTTCTAAACGGGACGTCGGCCCTAACAATTCCGTCTCCGTCTACCAAAACAACCGGAAATGTTTCAAAAAAAGTAGGCATACGGCGTACAAAAAGTTCACGCCCTTCTTTATTTCTAAAGACGGGGTGTCCTAACCATCCAACAGCTATTCCATCCCCATTGTCCATTGAACCCGCTCGGAATAACCCCCCTTTTGCTGGATTATTACCAATATAATCATAAAAAGCTAATTTTTCAGGAATTTTAGACCAAGCTTCAGATACACTTTGATTTTCAGCTAGTCCAGCACTAACTCTTCGATATATTTCTTGTTGAAAGTAGCCCTGATCCCATTGATAACGAGTAGGACCAAATAATTCGATGGGAGTAGTTGCAGAACCATACCACATAGTTCCAGCAACAACAAAAGCTGCAAAAAAGACA